AATGGCCTGTTCTCCGCGGTCGGAATAGGTGAGTAAATTCCTTCCCTTAGAACCGTACTTGAGAGTTTCCTGCCTCATACGGCTCAGCAGTCAATTCTTTTGGTGTTCCATTTTTCTTCTGGAGTTAACCAAAAGAAAAGAGGTTAATTACATGAGTTTCAAACTTGAATTTTGATTAAGAAAGAATTTCATCCCCTTTTTATAGTTTTATCTATAGTTTTATCTTTTCTCCTACCTTCAGAAGAATAAAGCATCGGCATTAACACTCTCATTAGAATTTTCTGAAAGGTAACTATCTCGATTTCATATTTCATATATCATATACTTTCATATATGATATATCAATTTCTATAGAATCTTTGAGAAAGACTTTTCTTTATAAGAAAAGAAAGAAAAGACTTACTATCTTTGGGATCAGATACTACACCGCTGCTCAAAACCCTAGGGGATCGACTTTATTACATAAGTGGATTCCTAACTTTTCTATCATGATAGAAGTAAGCAGTTCTTATTGTATCGGCCCAAAACCTCGCTAATTGATCTTTACGGTGCTTCCTCTATCAATTAGATCTTTTATCCATAGAAAAAAGTATCTAGGCATATCTATTTCTTCGTATTTCGAAGTTTCTTTCTTTGCTACAGCTGATAAAAATCGTTGTTTTGGACGATATATATGTAGAAAGCCTATTTTTTTTTCTTTCTATAGTGGAGATAGTCGCACGTAATGACAGATCACGGCCATATTATTAAACGCTTGGGGTAAGAACGGATTTCGTTCGAGTGCCCGAAAATAATATTCCAAAGCTTTCGTATGTTCTCCGTTACTTGTGTGGATAAGGCCTATGTTATAAAGTATATAACTTCGATCATAGGGATCAATTTCCAGTCGCATAGCCTCATAATAATTCTGTAAAGCTTCCGCATAATTTCCTTCAGATTGAGCCGACATCCGTTACGGTCGTCATTCGGTTCAAAGAATCTCCGTTCCAGAACCGTACGTGAGATTTTCATCTCATACGGCTCCTCCTTTATGTGTATAATGATAAAAATACATAGAGTCAAAAAAGATTGCAGTATTCTCATTATCAACTGAGCAGGGCTAGTGTGTTTACAAGAAATCTCTAGCCAACCTTCCTGTAAAAGAAAAGATCTTTTCTTAACATCAAGTATGTTGGTACTGGATAAAAAAAAATGGTAACTCCAACAATTTCTTTGTCCTCAACGCCGCTTAATTTCCCGGAATTAGTCACTTCAACAGTCTTCGATGGTTATACGGGTATCCAAAATACGAACGAGATGGATGTTTGTTGTCCCAACCATTCTTGTTAGTCCCGATCCCGAAAAGAAAGGAAGGATATTTTTTTTTTACAAAGTTTTCGTGTTGTTGATTCCTAAGCGTAGTGCTTCTTCCCCCAGGCCGCCTATTGGTACTAGTGGAGTAAGGTTGACCTAACCCCATAGGTATAGGTATAACCTTTCGCTTAATACTATAAACCTAAAATTGAAGCATATGAGGCTTTATTAATCGGGGATACACGACAGAAGGAATTAATCGTTTTATTTACAAACTTCACCTTCAGCAAGCGTAGGTTTTTTTTCTTTCTCTCCGAAGAATGTGTCTTTCTCCTAAGACTGAGATCGGTAAATAAAAAAAAAAAAGATAATCAAATCACACCATCTCTGTAATAAGTGAATGCCTCTTTTTCTCCTGAAGTTGTCGGAATTATTCGTAATAAGATATTGGCTACAATTGAAAAGGTCTTATCAATAAAATTTCCATTTATCCGAGATCTAGGCATAGGTAGCAATCCATTCTAAAATTTAATGATTTTATTTATCGCGTGGGAAAATAATCCCACAAACAAAGGAATTGTACAATACAGTACGAAATTACGTAAAAACAGACTCATTAATCAAATTTGTTTGTCCTACGGCCTCGAAGGAGGTTTTTTTTGATAAAAACTTTTTCTTTCTATTTTTATAGTTCGAATTGATTTTATGCGTCTATCCAAAAAAATCAAATGGAATATGAATGACTCACTATTCACCCGGTTTCTGGGCCATAATCATTATGTAGGAGAGATGGCCGAGTGGTTCAAGGCGTAGCATTGGAACTGCTATGTAGGCTTTTTGTTTACCGAGGGTTCGAATCCCTCTCTTTCCGTTCCCGTTGATGATTTGGTATTTTTTGTCTTTTGAACTTATAGAGCTTCTTTTGTTTGTTTTCCTTGTTTGTTTGATTTTTTTTATTTACTATTTTATTTCCTAGTTAAAGATGTAAAATAGATAAAATCCTAAAAATATTTAAAAATCCAGCACAAGCAAGGAAAACACAGAAAGCCAAAAATCTTTTTTTTTTATTCTTCACGTCCTGGATTACGTCCCGGATCGTTAGATAGGAATCCGAAGATGAAAAGAGAAACAAAGAATATCACTACCGTGTAAACAAATAGTTTTAGAGTAAGCATTACAAAATCTCCAAGATAATTAAAAAAAAAACGACAGAGAGAGAGAATAGATTCTCTTATATTACACATTATGTTTATCTTTCTTTTGATACTAAGTTTATAAGAAATGAAGTGATTTCGAGGAAATAGAAAAAAATTCGGAAATTTACTTGTAGTAAGAGTCGAGCCCTGTATTACTATTACCAAAAATTTGCTTTCATATCCACAATCTAGGTATTGATGGTGGACTCAAATCTAATAATAGGATTAGGATTTCTCAATGGAAAAAACGTAAGAATGAGATGGTCCAGATTTTTCTTGTCTATCAACAAATTTCAATATTTGAATCGAGGATTCACACTGTAAGACTTATCTGATCTTAGAAATTTTTAAAATGTTCGAATTTTTGTTTTCGAATAAATTCTGAATTTTTTTAGGACATTATTCAAATTAAAGATCTCATCGAAAACTTACAGCAGCTTGCCAAACAAAAGCTAAGAGAAAAAAGAATACAGGTATTACTGGCATAATATCTACAATTGGATTCAAAAAAGCGTAGGCTTCAGGTAATTTCGCCAAGAAAAAACTACTTGGATAAAGGGCAGAGTGAATACAAATACAGACCAAACTAAAGATATTAAGCATAACAAATATTTTGTTCTTTAAGAAAATTAATTGTATTTTTGCTTTTTTTTTTTATTATTATTAGAATTTTGATTTTTATTGTATATGTATATATATGTAGAATTTTTTGTAGAATTTTTATTCTAATTTTTTTTATTCTAATTTATAAATAATTATTTTAAAATAATTATATATTCTAATTATATATATTTATATATATATATAATATAATTAATAAATTAATAATTATATATTCTAATTATATATATATTCTAAAAATTATATATATATAGAATAGAATTATATATAATAAAATATATTAAATAATTAAAAAATAATTAAAATAGTTAAAAATAAGAAAAAAATAATCAAAATAATTAATTAATATTTATTTTAATTTTGATTATTTAATTTTTTATTTCATTTTTGAATTGAATATTCAAAAATGAAATAATAATATAATACTAATATTCATATTTATAATATATATATAATTAGAATAATATTTCATTTATATTATTAATATAAATTTGGTTATTTATTTAATTTACGATTTATATTATCTATTAAATTTTATATTATCTATTAATTAGTATTAATATAAATTAATATAAATATTTATTATATTTATTTATTAATTATATATTTATTAATTATAGATCTTAATTAATATTACTAAACTAATTAATCTTAATTAATATTACTAAACTAATTAATCTTAATTCAAATTACTAATTAATATTAATAATTTGAATTTTTAATTAGTAATATTAATAATATTAGTAAATTAGTAATACTAAAAAAAATGAATCAAATAAGATCAGACTCCCCCAAATCCTTCTTTGATTTGAATTTATCCAGTTCAAAATATTTTCATTCTGAAATCAAAAATAGAAGAAATCATACTTTCATACAATATCTTAATTGAATTCTATGTAATGATCAAGAATTTCAGTTTAATTTTATATCTACGCATATCCAAATCCTAGCAACAATTTATTTTATAGATATTAGATATTTTTGAACTGGAATTGACGAACAACCAATACCACTAATACTGTTTATTAGTGTCGAATCGAAAATGGGGCGTGGCCAAGCGGTAAGGCAACGGGTTTTGGTCCCGCTATTCGGAGGTTCGAATCCTTCCGTCCCAGAGCATATACATTCATGATGTATATCCTATTTGAATACAAATTTTATATCAGAATAAAGATTACCCTTTCTTTTTTTTTTTTATTGTTTTTATTGTAATCACTGTGGATAATTGTATAATAAAAAAAAGATATTTATTATTATTATTATTTCATATTTATATTTATTTCTATTTTTTTTGAAGAAATTCATTTTTTCTATTTTACAAACTATCAAAATAGAATAGAAAATCGATTCATACAATATCGAGTTAATTTGAATTTTTTTTTAGACTTCTTTACTTTAGAAATTGTCCATTCATATAGAAGGAAAACCTAGAAGTAAAAAGTATAGATTATTATGTATCGATTGAATCAATGACTATTCACGATTTCATAATTGAATCAATTACATACCTGATCCAAACTAAAGGAATGTTATGGTAAAACTTCGTTTGAAACGATGTGGTAAAAAGCAACGTGCGACTTGAAAGACATGATTAGATTAGCTGTGGATTCTTACATCCGCTATTTTTTCTAGTATATAGAAATCGGGGTTCTCTTGGCTCGACATCGTTTGTTCTGTTCCACTAGAACTCGTTTTTGGGGGACGGGAGAGGGATTGATGCTGTAAATAGTACATGATGGAGCTCGAGTTGATTTATTTTTCAGGGGCAAGTATCTAAGGTTAGTGAAAATTAATAAGTTAGAACAACTTCGTAAGTATATTTTTGATAGAGAAATCGAAAGGATCCAATTCGAGCAAGGTTAAAAAAAAGTCAAAACATTATCTAGTTTGTTGGAATTGGTAAAACTATTTCGATCAAAAGTGTATCTGCGGGAATCAACCTTCTATTTGTATGATTCTTTGAGAGAAAGAAATCAAAAAATGGTATGTTGCTGCCATTTTTTTTGAAACGATTAAAGATCCCCGAAGTAATGTCTAAACCCAATGATTCAAGGAAAAGCTAAAGGATCCTGGAACAAGTAAATACCATTTTCAAATTGTCTCAACAATTCTATTAGAATAACAATTCTCTTAGAATGAAGAAAAAAAAAATAGATTCTAAAGAAGACAGGCAAGAAAAGGGGTAGAGACCGCTCAATAAAGGAAATACCTAAGGTTTTTTTTCCTTTGAGTTATTTGAGAGTTATCCAATTTGAGTTATGAGGTTGCGAATATGAGGAGTTCTTATTCTTTTTTTTTTCTTATTCTTTCTGAAAAGAATAAGAAAAAAAAAATACTTAAATCATAGTCTAATTGATTTGATGATTTTATTGATCTATTTAACATCATAATTTTATACATAGACATAATTTTGAATTTTCTCGAGCCGTACGAGGAGAAAACTTCTTATACGTTTCTAGGGGGGTGTATTGTTCATCTATATCTATCCCAATGAGCCGTTTATCGAATTGTTGCAATTGATGTTCGATCCCGAAGAGAGGGAAGAGATCTTCGGAAAGTGGGTTTTTATGATCCAATAAAGAATCAAACCTATTTAAATATTCCTGTTATTCTATATTTCCTTGAAAAAGGCGCTCAACCTACAGGAACTGTTCAAGATATTTCAAAAAAGGCAGGTGTTTTTATGGAACTTTGCCCTAATCAACAAACGAAATTCAATTAATGAAATAAAAAAAAAAGGGGTGTGGATGACTTGTATATAGATTTATAGAACTTTTTTCTCTTTTATCCCCCCCTCCGTTCTCTTGTTCTAATCATACCTATTTTGTTATTTCTTATTGTTGACATAGAATGCTGTTTTCTATAGCCACAAAAATTAATTTTTATCGATCTTCAAAAATAAAATAAGAAAAATGGATAGAGATAGAAGATATAGGAAAAAGCAAATGAATAATGACTAAATGAAGTAATTGGGTCTATAAATACATTACCTCCAATGAGGTGATTTTTTTTTTAATTATTTAATAGAATTATATTCTAAATAATATATTATTATATTTTTTTTATATTAGAATATTTTAGAATATTTTAAATAGAATATTTCTATGATATGTGATATGATTTTTCATCGAATGACTATTCATCTATTGTATTTTCATGTAAATAGAGGAAAAAAGGCTCTATGGAAAAATGGTGGTTCAATTCTATGTTGTTTAATAGGGAGTTAGAATACAGGTGTGGTTTAAGTAAATCAATGGATATTTTTGGTCCTATTGAAAATACCAGTGTAAGTGAAGACGAAATTTTAACTTATATGGATAAAAACATTCATAGTTGGAATGATAGTGACAATTCAAGTTACAATAATGTTGATTATTTAGTCGGTGTCAGGAACATCCGGAATTTCCTATCTGATAAAACTTTTTTAGTTAGGGATAGTAAGAGTAAGAGTTATTCCATATATTTTGATATTGAAAATCAAATTTTCAAGATTGACAATGATCATTCTTTTCTAAGAGAACCAGAAAGTTTTTTTTATAGTTATAAGAATTCTAGCTATCTGAATAATGTCTCTAAGAGTGATGATGATCATTACATGTATAATACTAAATCTAGTTGGAATAATAACATTAATAGTTGCATTGAAAGTTATCTTCGTTCTCAAATCTGTATTGATAGTTACATTTTAGGGGATAGTGACAAATACAATGACAGTTACTTTTATAGTTACATTTGTGGTAAGGGCAGAAATAGTAGTGAAAGCGAGAGTTCTAGTATAATAACTAGCACGAATGATACAAATGATAGTGATTTAACTAGAAGAGAAAGTTCTAAGGATCTCGATGAAACTAAAAAATACAAGCATTTATGGATTGAATGCGAAAATTGTTATGGATTAAATTATAATAAAATTTTTAAATCAAAAATGAATATTTGTGAACACTGTGGATATCATTTGAAAATGAGCAGTTCGGATAGAATCGAAAGTTCGATTGATCCAGGTACTTGGAATCCTATGGATGAAGACATGGTCTCTCTGGATCCCATTGAATTTCATTCGGACGAGGAACCTTATAAAGATCGTATTGATTCTTATCAAAGAAAGACAGGATTAACTGAGGCTGTTCAAACAGGCACAGGTCAACTAAACGGTATTCCTGTAGCAATTGGGATTATGGATTTTCAGTTTATGGGGGGTAGTATGGGATCCGTAGTAGGTGAGAAAATCACCCGTTTGGTCGAATATGCTACCAATCAACTTTTACCTCTTATTCTAGTATGCGCGTCCGGAGGAGCACGTATGCAAGAAGGAAGTTTGAGCTTGATGCAAATGGCTAAAATATCTTCTGCTTTATATTATTATCAAAGAAGTAAAAAGTTATTCTATGTATCTATCCTTACATCTCCTACTACTGGTGGGGTGACAGCTAGTTTTGGCATGTTGGGGGATATCATTATTGCCGAACCCAATGCTTACATTGCATTTGCGGGTAAAAGAGTAGTTGAACAAACGTTGAATAAGACAGTACCCGAAGGTTCACAAGCGGCTGAATATTTATTCCATAAGGGCTTATTTGATTCAATCGTACCGCGTAATCCTTTAAAGGGGGTTCTGAGTGAGTTATTTCAGCTCCATGCTTTCTTTCCTTTGACTCAAAATGAAAAATCAAGAAGAGCCTAAAATGATTTTTAAATTCTTTTTTTTGTGCTGTGGCGAGTGAGTAGTTATTTATTAATTTATTATTTTATTAATATTCTTTATTAATATTATTTATAATTTTGTATTTTATTATTTATTTTTTATATTCTATACTCATTTATACTCATTATATATATATTCACTTAGCTATACTTAGTATAATTTTTCAAATATACTTAGTATAAGTATATATGAATTCTAGTGATTATAGACTATCTTTATAAGAATATAAGAATAATAAAAATATGAAATTACAAAAATTTGAGTATAACAATAAAAAAAAAATAACAGGTACAATTATTAAACCGAGGTACCCATTCTATGATAAACTTACCCTCCATTTTTGTGTCTTTAGTGGGCCTAGTATTTCCGACAATTGCAATGGCTTCTTTATTTCTTCATATTCAAAAAAACAAGATTTTTTAGATACGGGCAGTAGGGACAAATCTCATATATTTTTTTTAGCTCTGGAAGCAATTCGATGAATTACTCCTAAAGGTTTACATCAAAAGAGTGCTAGTTGATGAAAGTTACTTCGGAAACAAAGAAAAGTAAAGTCAAATTCATTTTCATTTGCTTGGGTTATTTATTTTCCCAATTCCAATAAAATAGAACTGGATCTAATATGAGTTGGCGATCAGAACGTATATGGATAGAACTTATAACGGGGTCTCGAAAAACAAGTAATTTCTGCTGGGCCTTTATCCTTTTTTTAGGTTCATTAGGGTTCTTATTGGTTGGAACTTCCAGTTATCTTGGTAGGAATTTTTTATCTTTATTTCCGTCTCAGCAAATTCCTTTTTTTCCACAAGGGATCGTGATGTTTTTCTATGGAATCGCGGGTCTCTTTATTAGTTCTTATTTGTGGTGTACAATTTCGTGGAATGTAGGTAGTGGTTATGATCGATTCGATAGAAAAGAGGGAGTAGTGTGTATTTTTCGTTGGGGATTTCCTGGAAAAAATCGTCGTATTATTCTCCGATTCCTTATGAAAGATATTCAGTCCATCAGAATAGAAGTTAAAGAGGGTATTTATACTCGTCGTATCCTTTATATGGAAATCATAGGACAGGGGGCCATTCCCTTGACTCGTATTGACGAGAATTTGACTCCACGAGAAATTGAACAAAAAGCTGCAGAATTGGCCTATTTCTTGCGTGTACCAATTGAAGTATTTTGAAAAAAAAAATGAACTGAAAAATGAATGCTTTCTTAGGGAAAAGAAATTCTTTTTTTTTTTGAAATCTTTTCTATTTTGATAGAAGGGGCCTTCTTTGGTTTTGAAATCCGACTAATATTCATTACGCGAAGTGCTCTTTCGTGTATTCATCAAAAGGGGTAATTGCTTCGAATCTTAGCAATTGATATCTTTTGAAACAAGATTTTTTTCTTCATTCGAATTGGCAGTGGATTCTTTCGCTTTCTTATTCTATTTCTGTATTCTTTCTAAATTCAAGGACTAACTTAACTCCCGAATTGCAAATAAAAAAAGCGGGAATAGATTATAGATTTATATATAGGCTCTATGACTTGTAATAGAACTTATGCTTGATAGAAATATTATTATCATATAGAGTTGACGAATGAGGTGAAGCTGAGTTCATTAAAGACGAAAAATGGTAAAAAAGAAAGCATTCATTCCCCTTCTATATCTTACATCTATAGTCTTTTTGCCCTGGTGCATCTCTTTAACATTTAAGAAAAGTCTGGAATCTTGGGTTACTAATTGGTGGAATACTAGGCAATCCGAAATTTTCTTGAATATCATTCAAGAAAAGAATATTCTAAAAAAATTCATAGAATTCGAGGAACTCTTCCTCTTGGATGAAATGCTAAAGGAATACCCGGAAACACGTCTACAAAACCTTCGTACCGGAATCTACAAAGAAACCATCCAATTGATCAAAACGCACAACGAAGATCGTATCCATACGATTTTGCACTTCTCGACAAATATAATCTGTTTCGTTATTCTAAGTGCTTATTCTATTCTAGGTAATCAAGAACTTATTATTCTTAACTCTTGGGTTCAAGAATTCCTATATAACTTAAGTGACACAATAAAAGCTTTTTCTATTCTTTTATTAACTGATTTATGTATAGGATTCCATTCGACCCATGGTTGGGAACTAATGATTGGTTCTGTCTATAAAGATTTTGGATTTGCTCAGAATGATCAAATTATATCTGGTCTTGTTTCCACTTTTCCAGTCATTTTAGATACAATTTTTAAATATTGGATTTTCCGTTATTTAAATCGCGTATCTCCGTCACTTGTAGTGATTTATCATTCAATGAATGACTGAAAAAAAAAACGATCCACTGATCCAATTATAAAGTTTGTTATTTTGTACAAAAGCTAAACATTCAAAAATTGACTTATTCTTTTCTTTCTACCCACCCCAGGGATTCTTCCTATATTCCAGGAAAACTATTTCAGTAAATAGCAGAATCATGGATAGGGAACTATGCCAGTGACCTACCTAATTTTATTGTAGAAATTTGAGGATCAATGATTGGACCATGCAAACTAGAAATGCCTTTTCTTGGATAAAGGAAGAGATTACTCGATCCATTTCCGTATCGCTCATGATATATATAATAACTCGAGCACCCATTTCAAATGCATATCCCATTTTTGCACAGCAGGGTTATGAAAATCCGCGAGAAGCAACTGGCCGTATTGTATGTGCCAATTGCCATTTAGCTAATAAGCCCGTGGATATTGAGGTTCCACAAACGGTACTTCCTGATACTGTATTTGAAGCAGTTGTTCGAATTCCTTATGATATGCAAGTAAAACAAGTTCTTGCTAATGGTAAAAAGGGGGCTTTGAATGTGGGGGCTGTTCTTATTCTACCGGAGGGTTTTGAATTGGCCCCCCCCGATCGTATTTCGCCTGAGATTAAAGAAAAGATAGGTAATCTGCCTTTTCAAAGCTATCGTCCCGCAAAAAAAAATATTCTTGTGGTAGGCCCTGTTCCTGGTCAGAAATATAGTGAAATAACCTTTCCTATTCTTTCCCCAGATCCCGCTACTAAGAGAGATGTTCACTTCTTAAAATATCCTATATACGTAGGCGGGAACAGGGGGAGGGGTCAGATTTATCCCGACGGGAGCAAGAGTAATAATAATTTTTATAATGCTACAGCAGCAGGTATAGTAAAAAAAATCATACGAAAAGAAAAAGGGGGGTACGAAATAACTATAGTGGATGCATCGGATGGACGTGAAGTGATTGATATTATACCTCCAGGACCAGAACTTCTTGTTTCAGAGGGTGAATCTATCAAACTTGATCAACCATTAACGAGTAATCCTAATGTGGGTGGATTTGGTCAGGGGGATGCGGAAATAGTACTTCAAGATCCATTACGTGTCCAAGGTCTCTTGTTCTTCTTGGCATCTATTATTTTGGCACAAATCTTTTTGGTTCTTAAAAAGAAACAATTTGAGAAGGTTCAATTGTCCGAAATGAATTTCTAGGTCCGCGGATTTATCAACATATTAAGCTCGTAAAAAGAACTAAATTTTTGTTGATAAATTATGTAATTCTATTCTGTATAATCAAAAAATGATGAAATTTGCTTCTTTCTAGTCTTTTTCTAAAGATATTTAGAGAATTCCTTGTAGCGCAGTACTAGTCAGTCATAGTATGTATATTGTGAAGAAGACAAGACTATTTTTGATTTTGTTTCTTTGTTTTTTTTTTTCAACCCCAATAAATTAGAGCGGTATAATTATGTCACTGTTTTAAGATTTCAATGTCCTAGAATAGAAATATATTAATAGTTTTCTATTGGAATATAAAAGAAAATTCCACTCGATACTAAACATAAAATAATATAGGCAGAGAATATTAAGCACAGTAGAATTAAGCACAGTAGAAATAGAAATGGGGAAAACGGGATTCTAGGAGGGATTTTTTGTCTTTTCCTAGAGTCCGATTCCTTCTTGCTTGTGTCGAAATAGAAATATTCTACAAAATATAATAATACTTCTTGATCCCCTTCCTGAAAGAATCCTATTCTTAGCTTAGTTTCGATTTTTTTCCAACTTAGAACCTTTATGACATATAATTTTTTATTTATGGATTTATTTATTTATTGGATATAATACGTAGTGGAGTAGTGGACAAACAAAAAAGAGAGGGAATTTGATTGACCCAATACAACTTCTTCAATTAACTTGTTTAGAAAAAAAAAAGAATTCAATCATGATTTGATACTAGTAGATACTCAAATTGATTTAGAGTAAGATTTTATTAGTATAGTATAGAAAAGGTTCGTTTCACATGATATTTGATCGATAGATAAAATATAGAATAGAATATAATTAAGAATATATTACAATAGAATATAATTAAGAATATATTACAATAGAATTCATTATATTTCTATTGCGCTACCCAGAAGAAGTAACTCAAGTGATTCCTTTGATTCCTTCTTTCTTTTACTTTTCTTTCAACTTAAACTTTTACTTTTCTTTCAACTTAAAATAAAAGAAAAAGTATTGACAGATATTATCCAGGAAAAGATGTTTTGAATCAATTAATGAAGTTCATTTTTCAAAAACATCATCAAAAAAAATGAAATGGAGTTTTTTGAAACATCGGAAAAAGTTATCCATTGAGTCGTTTATACGAAGAAAAAATATTATGATTATTAAGAACTCAACGGGACCCCCTCGAA